TTTGGATAAAGAATTTAGGAAGGATATTCTCATATTGACGCAATACAAGGATAAGTATATGCGAAATCTATCTTAAAAGTTTTATTCGAATCCACCTTTTCCCTTTAAGGAATTAAATTGGTTAGTATAAAATACTATCTAAAAAATAGAAAATCGAATAGTAGATAATCCGTTATGAAAGAAACGGAATACATTCTTTGAAGAATCAAGATTCGTAATCAATCCTATCTTGTTTGTTGGATTAGGTCTAACTTTCTTAACCAAACTGCAAGCATGTAACTTTACGAGAAGAAATAGGGAAAGACAGAAGATAGAACTTAAAAGAAAAAGATAATTGAAGTAACTCGTCTTCGAATCAACTTTGGTTGGGGTTCGAAAAATGAATAAATAAAAATAAAGTCAATTTTTCCCTTTTTCTGGGGAACCTTCGGGAGTCTTGGAATGGTTTTCTTCTCCTCTTATTCCATATGGAATACAATGAGTTAAAATAAGAAGGAATAGGGGACGACCATTTGCTCTAAAAAGAGGATTAAATCCTATTGAAAAAGAAATAATCTGAAATAGAAAGAACTTTTTTCAAATTCCATTCTTTAGTTATCTTTTATTCCAAAATTCCCCAAAAATCCAATTTCATTTTTCAATGGGTTTAGATGATCTAGTTCTTAATATTATTACTTTACTTAACTGACAGATTCCACAATAAATCTCTTGATTCGGAATTAGGGACTCATGTCCCATCTGATGAATCGATTTTCTTTTACACTTCTGTATCTCGCTCTATCTTGTTTTTTAGTATTATCTAAAATAACCGATGAATTAGGAATTTTCCATAACTTAGGTAAGTGCTTTACCAACATATGTAGTGTAGTAAAAAAAAAATGGAATTTAACCCCTTCATGCTTACTATAACTAGTTATTTCGGTTTTCTACTGGCTGCTTTAACTATAACCCCAGCTCTATTTATTGGCTTGAACAAGATACGTCTTATTTGAAATGAATTGAATGAATAAGTCAGAAAATAAGAATCTTTCTTTTGGATTCCTGATATTATAGGACCTTTTTCCACGCTAATTACCAATTCTTTTTTTGGTCATTGAGATTCGTGGATAATTTAGACTATTATTTAGAGATAGATCGTACCTCTTTTTTTATCCCCTCGAACAAATCGAAATGATTGAAGTTTTTCTATTTGGAATCGTCTTAGGCCTAATTCCTATTACTTTAGCGGGATTATTCGTGACTGCGTATTTGCAATACAGGCGTGGGGATCAGTTGGATCTTTGATTGAGTAATATTTATTTTTTTTGATTGACCTCCTCCAGACTAGAGAGGAGGTCAAATTGGAGTTGTAATTCGACTTTTTTTTTAGTTATTTTACTCTGTTTCGACATAAGATAGATGGAATCACGCTCTGTAGGATTTGAACCTACGACATCGGGTTTTGGAGACCCGCGTTCTACCAAACTGAACTAAGAGCGCTTTCAAAAAGAAAATCCTTTTATACTCCTAACGTGTCTCACGTACGTATAGTATCCACAAATTCAAGTTATATACACTTTAATGGATCTCCCCGCTACTGCCCATAAAGAAGAGAGAAGTAATCGGTAGGGATGACAGGATTTGAACCTGTGACATTTTGTACCCAAAACAAACGCGCTACCAAGCTGCGCTACATCCCTTTTTCAAATTGTTGTACAATGCCATTGTACACAATTCCTTTCTTGTTTTCCACATCGTAATTTCCTTCTATTTCTCTATCTATATAGAACTTTCTTGTCATTTCTTGTTTTTGGTCTCATATAATCAAGGAAGGGTATATATCTAAAATCCAGTGGAATTTCGCCTATAAAAGAAAGATTACTATTCCTTAGTAATGTATAGGAAGAAGGGGTCATCCTTTTCTTTTTTAGGGATAGGAAAATCTCGTCTGTATGGTTCATTCTATATATATATAGAATATTGATTTTGTTTTTTTAGTTAGGAATTTCGCCTAAATAAGGAAATACAAACGATCTTGGGCAAGAGTATCTGATCATATATGTATTCCAATAAGGAAGGAGGATTTTCAATGCGGGATATAAAAACATATCTCTCTGTAGCACCCGTGCTAAGTACTCTATGGTTTGGGGCTTTAGCAGGTTTATTGATAGAAATTAATCGTTTATTCCCAGATGCTTTGTCATTCCCTTTTTTTTAATTCTAGTTATTCCTATACGAGAGATAGAATTTTTCGTGCCATGACGAAAATTTTCTTTCAATTCTTTTTTAGTATACGAAGCAAAAAGAAAGAAAAGATGGATTAGGTTGAACCTCAGCGTCATCAAAAATTTGGTAAATCTCATTTTGGAAGAAAACATAAATTTAATTAAAAGCGGTATTCAAGCTAAGTCAGGCCTCACAAGAAGCCGGGCTTGCTACTTAAATGAAAGGATTGTATTCTTTAATTATTTCTCCATTTTTTATTCTATTGGATTTTATTCTTCTTTTTCGGATCCAATATAGAAGAATAAAAGAACAGGTATAAGAATTAAGTTAAGTCGATCCAAAAAGGAAAGGAGGTTCATGGCCAAGGGTAAAGATGTTAGAATCAGAGTGATTTTGGAATGTATCAGTTGTGTTCGAAAGGGTACCAATAAGGAATCGATGGGGATTTCTAGATATAGTACTCAAAAGAATCGCCACAATACACCCGGACAATTAGAATTAAGAAAATTTTGTCGTTATTGCCGCAAGCATACGACTCATAATGAAATAAAGAAATAGGAGCATCGTGTTTTTGATTTTTCTAAAGAATAGAAAGAGTAAGAATTTATTATTTAATATATAGAACATAGATAGAATACAAAAAAAATCTACTTTAGGTAGATATTATTTCATATGTATAGAGGTTTTTTTATATATAGTATATGAATCAAATAATATATGGACCAAAGAAAGACTACTTCCTCTGGATCCAAAATTAATAAAATAAAGAAATCCATTTTTTTTTTTCAAATTTTTAAATAAGGAATAAATCATGTATATATCTAAACAACCTTTTCGTAAATCTAAGCAACCTTTTTTTCGTAAATCCAAACAAACTTTTCATAAATCCAAGCAACCTTTTCGTAAATCCAAACAACCTTTTCGTAAATCCAAACAACCTTTTCGTAGGCGTTCCCGAATTGGTCCGGGGGATCGAATTGATTATAGAAACATGAGCTTAATTAATCGATTTATTAGTGAACAAGGAAAAATATTATCCAGACGAATAAATAGATTAACCTTGAAACAACAACGATTAATTACTCTTGCTATAAAACAGGCTCGTATTTTATCTTTCTTACCATTTCGTAACTATGAAAATGAGAAGCAATTTCAAGCCCAGTCAATTTCAATAATTACTGGTCCTAGACACAGAAAAAATAGACATATTCCTCAATTAACACAAAAGTTCAATTCCAATCGAAATTTAAGAAACTCCAACCAGAATTTAAGAAACAACAATCGGAGCTTAAGTTCCGATTGTTGATGTTTTATTCGAAAGGGTCAGACTCATATATAAATAAAGTAATCCAGTTTAGATTCTTTTGTTTGTTATAAGAAAAGAAAGAAAAATGGGAAAAAAGAAATAGTTTTTTATTTATTGCAACATGCTCGTTGATTCCTACCACTTAACCTTAATTTATTGTATCTTCCCGGAGTTCCCTCTCCGGGAATTCGGTTTTAATTATTCCTGTATATTACTTTTTTATCCCTTTAATTGATGGTCTTTATTTTATTGGAAATCGTGTAAAGATTATTTGGATTTAATACAGCTACTTGTGCAAGCATTTTACGATTAAGTATCAATTCCTTTTTGTACAGATTGTGTATTAATTTACTATAACTATCGAATACTTTATATATCCGTGTTGCTGCGTTTATCCGAGTGATCCACAAACGACGAAAATCCCTCTTTTGCCTGCCTCTATCTCGATGAGAAGAAACAAAAGCTCTTCTTACTTGTTGAGTAATCATTCGATTAAGTCTTAAATGAGCCCCTCTAAAGTTTGAGGCAAATGAACGCATTTTTGTTCGTCGTCTCCGAGCTATATATCCTCGCGGAACTCTGGTCATTGAATCAAATTAACCTTAATGAATAACTAATGATTTCTCTTCTTTTAACCGTTCTTTTTCCCATTAATAACAAAACGGATTATTCCGATATATAAAATATTAATTCCAATGGCTTTTGCTACTATAACCTTCCCAACCACGATTTTTTATTCTATCCCCTTCAGTTATTTCGCATAGAAATAACAAATTCTAACGATACTAAAAAAACAGTGGGTTCCATCGTTTCTATGGTTCTCTTTTAAACGGTGAGGCCCTCTCTATACACCGGAGCCCTTTCTTTCATCAAAAGGTATTGTGAACTTGTATAGTTCACAGTCTTTGGCTCTACCTATCCATTATAGAGTAAATCGCTCTTTTCACAATAAATAAGAGTTATTCATACAGTGACGGTATTTAATTATGAAAGTTGGCTAAGTAGCTGACCCTTTAGTCCGTTCTTTTAAGATAAAGGAGCATAAGCCTTTTCTTTTTATTACTATTTCCTCCGCTTAATCGATAACCATTTGCTACCAATGGGGGAATTGCTTCTTCCAATCTAGATGATTGGATTTGCACCAAAGGAAACCATAAATTCTATATACCGTAGAAATATAGGAGAGAGAAGCTCTATCCTATTCATTGGTACCGATCATGGATATTTCAAAAATTGTCTTATTTGTTTGAACTCATGATCTGAACGAGTCGCACATACACCCTAGCACATGTTCCTCGACGCTGAGGACATCCCTTAAGCGCGGGCGTTTTTCTAGCATTTCGTATTGGCTGTCTTGCATTTCTAATAAGTTGTTTAACCGTTGGCATGTCGTATGTATATAGAAAAAAATGGATTGGTTTAGATCGATCTTAACCTGATGATTCATCATCATGAAGTATTTCTATTTTCTATAAAATCGCATAAAACCCGAATTTAGGTTTGAAATAAATTTACAAGAAATTCAGCCACTACCAATCCTTAAACATTTCTGGAAACCATACTGGATCAGTATCGCAGTGCTCGTCAATCATTTCATCCCCTACAATATCGACAAGTCCATAAGCTTTGGCTTCGTCTGCTGACATAAAAACATCCCTTTCCATGTCTTCGGATACAACCCAAAAAGGCTTGCCTGTTCTTAGTGCATAAACCCTTGTGATCATTTCGCGAACTTTGTGTAACTCTTCCACTTCTAGTAAAAATTCTGGTGTCCTTGCCCGATAATAAGCACTAGCCGGTTGGTGAAGCATAATTCTAGCGTGAGGGAATGCTATACGTTTAGTGGGTTCTCCTCCAAGCAGAATGAAGGAGGCCATGGACGCGGCTATTCCGAGGCATATTGTATATATATCTGGTGTCACCGTTTGCATCGTATCAAAAATCGCCATTCCTGAGATTAGCCACCCGCCGGGGGAGTTTATAAACAAAAAAATATCGCTAATTCCATCTTCTATACTGAGATATACCATGAGACCTGTAATATGATTCGTGATCTCGCAACGAATCTCTTGACCTAAAAAAAGTGTCCTTTCTCGATACATAACATTGTATAAGTCAACCCAAGTCGCTTCTTCATCTCCGGGAATCCGGTAAGGTACTTTTGGAACACCAATGGGCATATTAGATTAATATTATTAGATTTAAGTAAGAAAACTACACTTTAATATGGAAACTTAAGAATGGAAGAGAAAGAAAGAATCCGCAGTTTATTATCTTCATTTTTTTCTTATTCTATAAGAATACTATAGATTCTATTAATACATAGATTGAAATGCTACATAGATTGCAAAATTATACATATAAGGAAGGTAAGACAGATTGAATAAAGAAAAAGGAATCTGTGATTCGAATGATAAACAAAGAGGGATTAGGGATCTATTCTTCGTTTTTCGAAATAGCCCAAGCTACCCATTGCATATTGGCACTTATCGAGTATAGAATAGATCTGCTTCTCTTTCTTCTTACAAACAGAATTGGCTTCTTTTTTTTAATGGAATGAAATAAATATTCACGCTTTCTGACACAGAATCCCTTAGAAGGGTTAGGTACATAGGATATGGATAGTCTTTTCCAATGCGATAAAATAAAACGACATCGTGTCTATTTTTCTTTGCTAAAGGGGTATTTCCATGGGTTTGCCTTGGTATCGTGTTCATACTGTCGTATTGAATGATCCGGGTCGATTGCTTTCGGTGCATATAATGCATACAGCTCTAGTTTCTGGTTGGGCTGGCTCGATGGCTTTATACGAATTAGCGGTTTTTGATCCCTCTGATCCTGTTCTGGATCCAATGTGGAGACAAGGTATGTTCGTCATCCCCTTCATGACTCGTTTAGGAATAACCAATTCGTGGGGTGGTTGGAGTATTTCAGGAGGAACTATAACGAATCCGGGTATTTGGAGTTATGAAGGTGTGGCAGGTGCGCATATTGTGTTTTCTGGCTTGTGTTTCTTGGCAGCTATCTGGCATTGGGTATATTGGGACCTAGAAATATTCTGTGATGAGCGGACGGGAAAACCTTCTTTGGATTTGCCCAAGATCTTTGGAATTCATTTATTTCTTGCAGGGGTGGCTTGTTTTGGCTTTGGTGCATTTCATGTAACCGGTTTGTATGGTCCTGGGATATGGGTGTCCGATCCTTATGGACTAACAGGAAAAGTACAAGCTGTAAATCCTGCGTGGGGTGCAGAAGGTTTTGATCCTTTCGTTCCGGGAGGAATAGCTTCGCATCATATTGCTGCGGGTACACTGGGCATATTAGCGGGCCTATTCCATCTTAGTGTCCGTCCGCCTCAACGTCTATACAAAGGATTACGTATGGGCAATATTGAAACTGTACTTTCCAGTAGTATCGCTGCTGTTTTTTTTGCAGCTTTCGTAGTTGCCGGAACTATGTGGTATGGATCGGCAACTACCCCAATCGAATTATTTGGACCTACTCGTTATCAGTGGGATCAGGGATACTTTCAGCAAGAAATATATCGAAGAGTTAGCGATGGGTTAGCCGAAAATCTTAGTTTATCAGAAGCTTGGTCTAAAATTCCCGAAAAATTAGCTTTTTATGATTATATTGGTAATAATCCGGCAAAGGGGGGATTATTCAGAGCAGGCTCAATGGACAATGGGGATGGAATAGCTGTTGGATGGTTAGGACATCCCGTCTTTAGAGATAAAGAAGGGCGCGAGCTTTTTGTACGTCGTATGCCTACTTTTTTTGAAACATTTCCGGTAGTTTTGGTAGATGAAGAGGGAATTGTGAGAGCGGACGTTCCTTTTAGAAGAGCAGAATCCAAATATAGCGTTGAACAAGTAGGCGTAACGGTGGAGTTCTATGGTGGCGAACTTAATGGAGTAAGTTATTCTGATCCTGCTACTGTAAAAAAATATGCGAGGCGTGCCCAATTAGGAGAAATTTTTGAATTAGATCGAGCTACTTTGAAATCAGATGGTGTTTTTCGCAGCAGTCCAAGGGGTTGGTTCACTTTTGGTCATGCTACCTTTGCTTTGCTCTTCTTTTTCGGACACATTTGGCATGGCGCTCGAACCTTGTTCCGAGATGTTTTTGCTGGTATTGATCCAGACTTGGATGCTCAAGTAGAATTTGGGACATTCCAAAAAGTTGGGGATCCAACTACAAGGAGACAGACAATCTGATACCACATTGCTATGGTATCTTTCGCCTCTCTTTTTTGATTTGATATGGGAAACATCTCCTGTCCTTTCTTTGACTCTTTTTCTTTTTTTTATATGGGAAATGATCCCAAATGACAAGTGAATAGGTGTGGAAGTTATAATTGTAAATAAACCACGATCGAATCTATGGAAGCATTGGTTTATACGTTCCTTTTAGTTTCGACTTTAGGGATAATTTTTTTCGCTATCTTCTTCCGAGAACCACCTAAGGTTCCGACTAAAAAATGAAATAATTTAATTGAAGTAAGAAGTCTCCCAGCTGGGAGACTTCTTACTTCAATTAGTCCCCATGTTCTTCGAATGGATCTCTTAATTGTTGAGAGGGTTGCCCAAACGCGGTATATAAGGCATACCCAGTAAAGCTTACAAGTAAACCAGATATGGAGATGGCGACTAAAGTTGCTGTTTCCATTTTTATCGAATTTCAAGATTACAATGGATCTATGATAAAGATCGTGTATTTACAACTACAACGGAATAGTATACAAAGTCAACACCAATGATTAAATAGAATTTATGGCTACACAAACCGTTGAAGATAGTTCTAGACCTAGGCCAAAACGAACTGGCGCAGGTAGTTTATTGAAACCCTTGAATTCGGAATATGGGAAAGTCGCTCCGGGTTGGGGGACTACTCCTTTTATGGGGGTTGCAATGGCTTTATTCGCGATATTCCTATCTATCATTTTAGAAATTTATAATTCTTCTGTTTTACTGGACGGAATTTTAATGAATTAGGTTTCTACTAACTAAAACTATGAAGTCATAGTTTTTCCATCCAAAAAGGGTCTTTCTGCTTTAAGCTCCACATTTCTAGACATTCTGGTAGTTCGACCGTGGATTTTTTTGTTTTGGTATCTCTGGAATATGAGTGTGTGACTTGTTAGAATCGATCCTATTGATAATACATAGAAAGGGCCTGTTCTCTCTATCAAGATGATTCTAATTCGTCGGATATTATTTATTCTAGTATCTGGAACACGAAATACATAGAGTGGATCAAGAAAAAAAAATGGAACTATGATTCATACTCACTATTTAGACCTCGCAACCAGACTGAAAAAAAAAATTCAAGTAGTTCTTAATAAAAAAAGAACTTTTCTTCTTTCCAATTTTGTTTGCCCAAAAGACAACTTTTTTTCTCTCGATTTTGTCGAGTCATTACACCAATTCAATAAATGATCATCAAGCGGTTCTTATTCGAAGAACCCTTGCCTTTTGTTTAGCTTGAGACTCAATCATCGTGGCTCTAGTATGAATCTAAGGTTTTAATTGAACTGATTTATAGGATCGCAACAAGATAATTTCTATTAGAAAACCACTATAAATTTTTATTTATTTTACTAGTAAAATAAATAAAATAAATAAAAAATAGGGAAGAGAAAAGTCAAGAGGCCTCTAAGGATCAACATAAGGGAAAGAAAGACAGATGAGCTAACTTGAGGTTTTTTGGCATTATCATCACAAAGAAGAAATTCTGGATTTTTCTTATTTAATATCTTCAAGGCAAATTGATACAATCCTATGGCTGATGAAGTTTTGAACCTTTTTTTTTTTCTAATATCCGTTGAAAATTTGTGTGTTTCTGCTTGAGCCGTACGAGATGAAATTTTCATATACGGTTCTCGGAGGGGGAGTCGGGCTAGTTACCTATCTCAATAAAGTATATGATTGGTTTGAGGAACGTCTTGAGATTCAGGCAATTGCGGATGATATAACGAGTAAATATGTTCCTCCTCATGTCAACATATTTTATTGTTTAGGGGGAATTACACTTACTTGTTTTTTAGTACAAGTTGCTACCGGTTTTGCTATGACTTTTTACTACCGACCAACCGTTACAGAGGCTTTTTCCTCCGTTCAATATATAATGACGGAGGCCAACTTTGGTTGGTTAATCCGATCAGTTCATCGGTGGTCAGCAAGTATGATGGTTCTAATGATGATCCTGCACGTATTTCGTGTGTATCTCACAGGTGGATTTAAAAAACCCCGTGAATTAACTTGGGTCACAGGCGTGGTTTTGGCTGTATTGACTGCATCATTTGGTGTAACTGGTTATTCTTTACCTTGGGATCAAATCGGTTATTGGGCAGTCAAAATAGTGACAGGTGTACCTGAAGCGATTCCGGTAATAGGATCCCCTTTAGTGGAGTTATTACGTGGAAGTGCTAGTGTGGGGCAATCCACTTTGACTCGTTTTTATAGTTTACATACCTTTGTACTGCCTCTG